CTATTGCAATTTCCTGAATGGTCTCAAGATTTAAAGGAATGGAATAGAGAAATACATATTAAATGCACCTATAATGGTGTTCAATTATCAGAAAGAGAATTTCCACAAAATTGGTTACTAGATGGCATTCAGATAAAAATCCTATTTCCTTTCTGTCTAAAACCTTGGCATGGATCTAAACTAAAGTATTCTTATCTAGATCGAATGAAAAAGAAAGGTCAAAAGGATGATTTTTGTTTTTTAACCGTTTGGGGAATGGAAACGGAATTTCCCTTTGGTTCTCCCCGAAAAGGTCCTTCCTTTTTTGAACCTATTTTAAATAAACTCGAAAAAAAACTTGGAAATTTAAAAAAAAAATACTTTTTCATTTTACAAATTTTAAAAGAAAGAACAAGATTCTTTATAACTATTTCAAAAAAAACAAAAAAATGGTTTATAAAAAATATTCTATTTTTAAAAAGAATAATAAAAGAAATTTCAAAAAAAAATCAAATTCTAGTTATATTTAGTAGATTGAAAGAAGTAGATAAATTAGACGAAATAAAAAAAGATTCAATAATGAGGAATCCAATAATTAATGAATCCATGAATCACCTTACATCTAGAAATTGGACAAATTTTTTACTGACAGAAAAAAAAATGAAGGATCTAACTGATAGAACAAGTACAATTAGAAAAAAAATGGAAAAAATTAAAAAAGAGAAAAACAAAGTGATTCCAGGAATAAATGTTAGTCTTAATACTAATAAAAATAGTGATAATGCTAAAAGATTCGAATTAACAAAAATGATTTGGCAAATATTAAAAAGACGTATTGCTCGAATAATCCGTAAATTTGATTTTTTTATAAAATTTTTTATTCAAAAGATATATATAAATATCCTTCTATCTATGACTATGATTAATATTCCCAGAATCCATAGAAAAATTTTTATTGAATCAACAAAAACTATTATTGATAAACCTATTTTAAATACTAAAAAAAATCACGAAAAAGGTAATAAAATTAATCAAAATACAATTGACTTTCTTTCAACTATACAAAAGCCCTTTTATAATATTAGTAATAAAAATTCACCTAATTTTGCTGAATTATTCTCTTTTTCACAAGCATATGTATTTTACAAATTATCACAAGTCCAAGTTCTTAACTTGTTTAAATTAATATCTATTCTTGAATATCATGGAACATCTTTTTTTCTTAAAACTTCAATAAAAAATTATTTGAGCAGACAAGGAATACTTGATTCGAAATTCAAAGATAAGAAACTCCCGAACTCGAAAAAAAATCAATGGAAAGGCTGGTTAAGAGGTTATTATCAATATCATTTATCTCCGCTAAAATGGTCTAAATTAATAGCACAAAAGTGGCGAAATAGCACCAAAAAGTGTCGTATAATTCAAGATAAAAATGGAAACACATCAGAGTCATATGAAAAAGAACAATTAAGTTATTATAAAAAACAAAGTGATTACGAAGTATATTTATTACCAAATCAGAAAGATAATTTTCAAAAATACTATAGATATAATCTTTTATCTTATAGATCTATTAATTATGAAAATATGGAAGACCCATCTATTTATAGATCACCATTCCAAGTCAATAAAACTCAAAAGAATTCTTATAATTACAATACACAAACAAGAAAAAATCTTGCTAGATTCGCCTATATCCCTATCAAAATATTTTTAGGAAAAAGCGCTATTCTATATATGGAAAAAAATACGGATCGAAAATATTTTGATTGGAAAATTCTCCATTTTTGTTTTAGAAAAAAAATGGATATTGAAGCTTGGGTCAAGGTCAATACCAACAGAAATCAAAATATTCAGACCGAGGCTCTGAATTATCAAATAATTGATAAAATGGATAAAAAAGATCTTTTTTATTTTATGTTTCATCAAGATGAAGAAAACAATTCATCCAATCAAAAAAACAAATGGGATTGGATGGGAATGAATACAGAAATACTAAGTCATCCTATATCGAATCTAGAAGTTTGGTTCTTCCCAGAATTTTGTCTATTTTATAATGCATATAAAATGAAACCCTGGTTTATACCAAGCAAGTTCTTTTTTTTTCATTTTAATAGAAATGAAAGTCTTAGTGAAACTCAAAACATGAATAGAAAAAAAAAAGGAATTATACCGCCAAACAAAAAAAAATATTTTGAATTCAAAAAAAAAAAAGAAAAAAAAATTGCAAATAAAGCAGATCTTAGATCAACTATGCAAAATCAAGAAAATCTTGTATATGTTCAAGAAAAGAGGATTTCGGAAACTTATTCGGAATCAGACATGAAAAAACTACAAAGGAAAAAACAATACAAGAGCAATACGGAAGCAGAACTAGATTTATTCCTAAAAAGATATTTAATTTTTCAATTAAGATGGGATGGTGCTTTGAATCAAAGGATGATCAATAATATCAAAGTATATTGTCTTCTGCTTAGACTGAGAAATCCAAAAAAAATAACCCTATCCTCTATTCAAAGGC